AGTAACAGTAATAAAAGGGCGTATCCTCTTTTTTACATTACCATCAAGTTGACATTTGTTATTCCAAAAAAAAGACGTACTTTCATTATTATTCATTGTCAATAAATTTAATAAACAAAACTGATTTTGAATCCTTTTTGGTACTTGTTTTCCCCATAAAGATATTGAATAGACGGAGCTACTTTTTTGACCACTATAATTTTGAAAATGAACGTTTAAATGTCCATCAAAAGTAAGTAAATAAACACGAAACATATAAAATGCAGTTAATCCTGCTGTGGAACAAGCTATTATTGCGAAAATTGGCGAATACAACCAACTATCATTAAGAATTTCATCTTTGGACCAAAAACAAGCAAGAGGTGGAATACCACAAAGAGAAAGCGTACCCACCAAAAAAGACGTTTTTGTGATTGGTACATGCTTTTTTAAACCGCCCATAAGAACCATATTCTGGCTTTTATCTGGAGAATAGCCAACAATGGATTCCATTGAATGAATAATGGATCCGGATCCTAAAAACAACAATGCTTTTGAATAAGCATGAGTAATCAAATGAAATAAAGCAGCTCGATAAGAACCCATACCTAGAGCTAGCATCATATAACCCAGTTGAGACATTGTAGAATAAGCTAAACTTCTTTTAATATCTTTTTGAGCAAGGGCTAAAGTAGCTCCTAATAGTACTGTTATTATACCTATCAAAGATATAAAATTCATTATGTAAGGTGTGATTACAAAAAGAGGAAGAAGCCGAGCTACAAGAAAAATGCCCGCTGCTACCATAGTAGCGGCATGGATAAGAGCGGAAATAGGAGTGGGCCCTTCCATGGCATCAGGTAACCATACATGAAGGGGGAATTGCGCGGATTTAGCAACTGCACCAGCAAATAAGAGAAAGGAACACAAAGTAACAAATAATAAATGAACGTGATTATTATTATCAATTAAGTTATTCACTATTTCGAACAAATCCCTAAATTCAAAACTACCCGTTATCCAATAAAGACCTAAAATTCCTAATAATAAACCAAAATCCCCTACACGATTAGTTACAAAAGCTTTTTGACAAGCAGTTGCTGCAATAGGTCGCGTGAACCAAAAACCTATTAATAGGTAAGAACACATTCCAACTAATTCCCAAAAAATATAAATTTGTATCAAATTAGAACTAGTAACTAATCCTAACATTGAGGTATTGAAAAAACTCAGATAAGCAAAAAATCTTAAATATCCTTGATCATGAGACATATAATTATCACTATAAAAAAGAACCAAAATTCCAACAGTAGTAATTAATATTAACATAATAGAAGCAAGTGGATCGATTAAGTGACCGAACTCTAAAGAAAAATCATTATTAATGGTCCAAGACCATACATATTGATAGATAAAACTTCTATTTATTTGTTGAATAGAGAGATAGACGGAAAGAAGCATAACCATGCTTAACAGTAAAATGCTAGGAAAAGCCCACACACGGCGAAGATTATTTGTTGCTGTCGGAAAAAGGAGAAGTCCCATTCCTATTAATATAGGAACTGGTAGTGGAATGAAAGGTATAATCCATGAATATTGATATGTATATTCCATAAAACAACCTTGTTTTATTGTTAATTAATTGTTTCTGATTCACCGGCTCTTATCTATTTTTTTTTAGATTCACGAAGTCTTAAATGAATTCTATATAATAAAAATTATCTATTTTTTTTTTTTATAATATATATAAAATTATATTAAATTTTTGTTATTATTAATTTCAATTCATATTAATAGATGTTTAATATTTATATTCTATTTTATATTGATTATATTGAAATAGAAAGGAAGATCTTTCTCAGGATCCCATAACTTGACCCCGCCCTCCCCAAAAAGAAGAAAGACTCAACTATTTTAGACTTCTCTTTCAAAAACATATAAAAGAAGAAAAGAATACTTCAACTAAAAAGGTTCAATTACTAATGATTAACTACTCGTTTTCTTTTTCGTTGTAATTTCAAAATGAAAATTCGGCGGACTCGCTTTTTCAACTTGATCGGTGTAATATAAAAAAGATGGAAATAATAAGGACTGGGATGGGTTTTTTTGAAACCTTTCGATCTATTTTTTTTTTTCTGTATCTGTTTAACTAGAGGACTACAAGAATAGATAGGGATATTAAAAAAAAATACTTTCGAATTTTGTGTTCCATTTTTATCCCCCGCAAAGCAAAAGAAAAATGCAAATTATTTGCAGAATAGATGTCTTTCACATCCAACTATAGAAATGAATAACTTGTTTTTTAAATTTTCATGGCAGTTCCAAAAAAGCGCACTTCTATATCAAAAAAACGTATTCGTAAAAATATTTGGAAAAAAAAGGCATATTGGGCAGCATTGAAAGCTTTTTCGTTAGCTAAGTCTCTTTCGACTGGAAATTCTAAAAGTTTTTTCTACTTGAAATTCTAACAGTTTTTTTGTACAAAAAAGAATAATAATAAAAACCGTGATTTACTAATATGAATGCTAAAATGAGACTTTTTTGTTTGCAATTGAAAAAATCAAAGCTAGAAAGTATCACTCCTTATTAATCGAATCTAGGTTATTATTTCCGAATGGGGAGTCTTATTTTCCCCATACATTTCCTTTTAACACTCATGGACTATAATAAAATAAACAATTTAAAAAAATTCTAGACTACTAAATAAATTTATATTTATAAAGCTATACTATATAATATGCAATAAAAAAAATATCAAAATGAATCCTTGAATCTCGACGATTAATCTAAAAATGGATTAGTATTATTTCAAATACGCTGGCCGCTATGGTGAAATCGGTAGACACGCTGCTCTTAGGAAGCAGTGCTAGAGCATCTCGGTTCGAGTCCGAGTAGCGGCATGTCATCTTCTAAAAGAGATACAATAAGACCTATAATGAATTCAATTCTGAATTTGAATTCAGTATATATAATTGAGTACCCCCCTTTTTTATTATGATATTTTCTACTCTAGAACATATATTAACTCATATATCCTTTTCGCTCGTTTCAATTGGAATTACAATTTTTTTTATAACCTTATGCGTCGATGAAATCATAGGACTATATGATTCGTCAGAAAAAAGCATGATAGCAACTTTTTTATGTATAACAGGATTATTAGTCACTCGTTGGGCTTATTCGGGTCATTTTCCATTAAGTAATTTATATGAATCATTACTTTTTCTGGCATGGAGTTTCGCCATTATTCATATGGTTCCCTATTTTAAAAAACAGAAAACGGATTTAAGGACAATAACCTCGTCAACCACTATTTTTACCCAGGGCCTTGTTACTTCAGGTCTTTTAAGTGAAATGCAGCAATCAGAAATATTAGTACCTGCTCTCCAATCCCAATGGTTAATGATGCACGTAAGTATGATGGTTTTGGGCTATGCAGCTCTTTTGTGTGGATCATTATTATCAGTAGCTCTTTTAGTCATTACATTTCGAAAAGCTTTCAGAATTTTTAGTAAAAACACAAAAATTGTAAATGATTCATTTTCCTTTGTAGAGATTCAATATATGAATGAAGGAAACAATGTTTTACTAAGCACCTCTTTTTTTTCTTCTAAAAACTATTACAAGGCTCAACTGATTCAACAATTAGATCATTGGAGTTCTCGTATTATTAGTTTAGGATTTATCTTTTTAACCATAGGTATTCTTTCCGGAGCAGTATGGGCTAATGAAGCATGGGGATCCTATTGGAATTGGGATCCAAAAGAAACTTGGGCATTTATTACTTGGACCATGTTTGCTATTTATTTACATACTCGAACAAATCCAAATTTTGAAAGTAGAAATTCCGCAATTGTGGCTTTTCTGGGCTTTATTATAATTTGGATATGCTATTTTGGGGTCAATTTATTAGGAATAGGCTTACATAGTTATGGTTCATTTAATTTACATTAACACATTAAAATCAAATTTAATGAAATATAACTATGTAAGCCTATAAATACAAAAAAGAAATCTAATTTTAAATAAAAAATTATTAAATCAAATAAGAAATCAAAATATCTATTATATATAATAGATAGAATCTTAATATAGAGAGTCTAAATATAATAAATATATAAGAATATATAAGTAAGAATAAGATAAGAAAACTTTGTATAAGGTGCACGAACCATTTGAATCAAGTAGTGTAGTGATTCAAATGGTTCTCACAAAGACGAAATGGATTTCGTTCCAATTCATTTTTCCTTATTATTATTGTTTTTTTTACTTAAGTTAAAACTTTAGAGAAAATTGAATTTAAGAGAAAAAGGACTTCTTTCTCATTGTACAACGCACAATATTCAAACTAATAGAATTCTTTTTGAATTTTTTCTTGAAAACTATCGATAAAAAAAATGAGATATAATAGCTTCCACTTTGTCAACTGATAATGAAAGAACGAAATCCGGATAAATACCAATCCCAATTATTGGTAGAAGGAGAGAGATCGAAACAAATAACTCTCGCGGACCAGAATCAAAGAAATAAGAATTTGGAACATTAAATAGCTTGTATCCGTAGAACATTTGGCGTAACATAGATAATGAATAAATAGGCGTTAATATCATTCCAATTGCCATTAAAAAAGTAATTAGTATTTTTGGCATTAAAAGATACTTTTGACTGGTAATTATTCCAAAGAATACTAAAAATTCGGCAACAAAACCGCTCAGGCCCGGTAATGCAAGGGAAGCCATCGATAAGAGACTGAACATCGTAAATAGTTTTGGAAGGGGGATAGCCATTCCACCCATTTCATCGAGATAAAGAAGGCGTATTCTATCATAACCCGTTCCGGCCAAGAAAAAAAGAGCCGCACCAATAAATCCATGAGAGATTATTTGTAATATGGCTCCATTAAGTCCCGTATCGCTTATAGATGCAATTCCAATAATTATGAAACCCATATGCGATATAGAGGAATAGGCTATTCTTTTTTTTAAATTACGTTGACCAGGAGATGCTGAAGCTGCATAGATTATTTGTATTGCACCCACTAGAATCAACCCAGGAGAAAATAGGCAATGAGCATGCGGTAATAATTCCATATTGATTCGAACCAACCCATAAGCTCCCATTTTTAATAAGATTCCAGCTAGAAGCATGCACGTACTATAATGTGCTTCCCCATGTGTATCTGGTAACCATGTATGTAAGGGTATAATCGGCAATTTGACCGCAAAACCAATAAGAAATCCCATATAGAATATTACTTCGAGTGCCACAGGATACGATTGATTAGCTAATGTTTCAAAATTAAGTGTTGGCTCATTGGAACCATATAAACCAATACCCAGAACTCCTATTAATAGAAAAATGGAACCCCCCGCAGTGTACAAAATAAACTTTGTAGCTGAATAGAGACGTTTCTTTCCCCCCCACATGGATAGAAGTAGATAAACGGGAATTAATTCGAACTCCCACATTAGGAAAAAAAGTAAAAGGTCTCTAGAGGAAAATGATCCTATTTGACCGCTGTACATTGCTAACATTAAAAAATGGAACAATCGTGCATCTCGAGTAACTGGCCAGGCCGCTAAAGTAGCTAAAGTTGTAATAAATCCCGTCAATAAAATAGGTCCTATAGAAAGTCCATCTATTCCTAATCTCCAATAAAAATCAATAAAAGGGATCCATTTATAATTCTCTGTTAGTTGGGTTAGTGGATCATCCAGTTGAAAATGATAAGAGAATGTATAGGTTATTAAAAGAAGTTCTAAAATGCATATACATAGTGTATACCATTTCATGACCTTATTACCTCTATGAGGTAGGAAGAAAATTAAAGAACCCGTCAATATGGGAAAAACTACAATTATAGTTAACCAAGGAAAATAATTCGTGGTAAAGACAAGATACACTTGGACCAAAAAACCCCGCGCTCAAAAATACAAATAAATATTATTTATTTTTTTCTTTTTGCGTACGGGGTTTTGTCGGTAAAAAAAGAAACTGTATTCAAAATGTATTGAAATGCTTTTTTCTGAAACGTATTAATAAGCTAGACCCATACTTCGAGTTGTTTCATGCCATAAATAAACTCGAACGCTCAAAAAATCCGTTGGACAAGCGGATTCACATCTCTTACAACCAACACAGTCCTCGGTTCTTGGAGCGGAAGCAATTTGCTTAGCTTTACACCCATCCCAAGGGATCATTTCTAAGACATCCGTCGGGCAGGCCCGTACACATTGAGTACATCCTATACAGGTATCATAAATCTTTACTGAATGCGACATTGGATATCTATCAATTTTTGAATGTCATAAACTTTCGATCTAGTAAACTTAGAAATGAATCATATATTTAAACACCAGATGAATCAATGATTTTATCAGAATTTTTTACATCAATCAAATTCCGGATCGACTCAAGAGATTGAGCCAAGATACTTTAATTTCTTGCCCTTTGTCATATCTACGTATCATATACGCAAATTTATATTTATGCTAGTTAAATTTCAATTCCTGAGGAGTCTTATTTCAATTTTGATAATGGATACTACTTATTTATTCAATAAATTGGATTGATTGATACGAATTGATTTTCTGTTACGATAAATTGACGAAACAATAGCCAACCCAATAGCTGCTTCGGCGGCTGCAATAGCTATAATAAAAATTGAGAAAATATCCCCTTTTAATTGCCGACTATCAAAAAAATCAGAAAATGTTACGAAATTCAGATTAACTGAATTCAGTATAAGTTCAAGGCACATAAGAGCCCTAACCATATTTCGACTCGTTATCAATCCATAAATACCGAGAGAAAATAAATAGGCACTCAAAACAAGTACATGTTCGAGTATCATTGACCAGCTCCTTATTAATTTGAATTCATTTCAATATGAACAACAATTCGACAAATTAGGTTTACTAGAATAAGTACTAATAAGTACAAAAGAAAGGAATAGTTTTTTCTTCTGCAATTCAAATAGAATTGAAAATAAATGGATTTAATAACCCAAAGCAAAGTTCCATTTTTATTGCTGTTAACAGTTATAAAGATTGGATTGATCATTGACGAGCAACAGCAATTGCACCTATCAAAGAAACTAAAAGTATTATTGAAATGAGCTCAAATGGAAGAAAAAAATCAGTTGATAAATGAATTCCAATTTGTTGACTATTACCTATAAAATCTTGCTCTATAATCTGATTTGATTTTGTCGTCCAAATAATCCCGTACCAAGACGTATCTAGAATAGTAGTAATTAGTGAAATAAAAATACTTGTACAAACCAACGACGTAATCCCATCACCAACAGTCCAAAGATTTGAATCTTTGGAATATTCTGAACCATTCATGAACATCACAGCAAATAGGATTAAAACATTTATAGCTCCCACGTAAATAAGTAGCTGCGCAGCCGCTACAAAATAGGAGTTTGATAAACTAAAAAATAAGGATATGCAAACAAGAACCAATCCCAAGGAAAAGGCCGAAAATATGGGATTGTTAAGTAATACCACTCCCAGACCTCCTACTATAAGAACCGATCCTAGAAAAACTAAAAGAAAATCATGTATTGGTCCAGGCAAATCCATTCTATTTAAAAGATAAATAAATTGAAATGTGTTTCATGATTTTATTGACCCGACCAGGCAATTTTTTATGATATGCTCCTAATTGAATTCGAATCGAATCCGTTTTAATTGGTGTAGGTACACAATTAGTGAACCCCCTTTGACTCGAAAGAAAAGAAAGCCTAGTTAGTTTAAGTTTAATTCGAAATAGAAAATTTCGAAATAATTATGTATATATGATTTTCACTCCAAAAGCAAAATGGAGTGGCGCTTAGCACTAACCAATCCATAGTTGGTCCTAATTTTTAGTTAATGACAAAAAAAAAAATAAAGAACTCATTCCTTTCGATTTAAATTAGATCAAATTGAATCTTGATAATTAGCAATTCTTCTTTAATCACAAAGTTTTTGCGGTTTTTATTTTATTTGCGGTGAATTCAAAATTGTTCTAATTGTATAATCGTCGATTACTGACATTGGTAAACGACCCAAAGCGATTTGATTATAATTCAATTCGTGACGATCATAAGTAGAAAGTTCATATTCTTCCGTCATTGATAAACAGTTTGTTGGACAATACTCAACGCAGTTACCACAAAATATACAAATTCCGAAATCAATACTGTAATTAAGCAATCGTTTCTTTCGAATACCGGTTTCCAATTTCCAATCAACAACGGGGAGGTCTATAGGACATACACGAACACATACTTCACAAGCAATGCATTTATCAAATTCAAAATGGATTCGACCGCGAAAACGCTCCGATGTAATTAATTTTTCATAAGGATATTGAATAGTTACGGGTAAACGATTTGCGTGAGATAAGGTAATCATGAACCCCTGACCAATGTACCTTGCAGCTCGTACTGTTTGTTGACCATAATTCATGACCCCAGTTACCATAGGGAACATATCGTAAAGATCTATGAATAATTTTATCTTTGTTTCTTTCTCTTGTTTGAAAGACGCCATAAATATAGAATAGCCCCTTCCTTTTTCCTTTACAGTGAAAGAAGTTGGGAGGAAGTTGTTAATAATAGATTACCGAGAGAAATCGGTAAAAGAAATTTCCATCCAAGATTTAATAATTGGTCCATTCTTAGCCTAGGTAAAGTCCATCTTGTTGTGATAGAAATGAACAAAAACAAATAAGTTTTCGCTAATGTAATAAAAATACCGATTGTCGTTCCAAAAACTCTACCTACTTTAGTTATTTCAAAGAGCCCAGGAACAGATATGTACGGAATAGAGATATTCCAACCGCCCAAGTAAAGAACTGTTACAAATAACGAAGAAACTAATAGATTTAGATAGGAAGCAACGTAAAATAAACCAAATTTTATACCTGAATATTCGGTTTGATAACCTGCTACTAATTCTTCTTCTGCTTCTGGTAAATCAAAGGGTAATCTTTCACATTCTGCTAGGGAAGAAATTAGAAAAACAAGAAACCCTATAGGTTGCCGCCACAAATTCCAACCCCACAAACCATATTTTGATTGGGCTTCAACTATATCAACTGTACTTGAACTGTTAGATAATCATAGTCGGTGATAACATCACTGTTCCCACCGCTATTCCAGAACCGTACGTGAGATTTTCACCTCATACGGCTCCTCGGGGGCCTCCAATAAATCTAAGGACCTCATTGAGATTCTTTATCTTGATACGGTTGGAGTATAAATATATATAGATAGAGTCAAAAACTGTGGTGTGGTAAGGTCCCGAATTAAACCAATGGAATTCTGTCTGCTAGGCTATAATAATGATTAAATCATTCAAAAAGCACTTCTGAATTGATCTTGTCCTTTAATAATTAAAATTTATCTTTGCTGAGTAATAACCTAATCCTTCAATAAAATACTCCTTGTAGCAATATCAATAGATACTTCAACCCAGCCTTTTCATTACGAACAAAATGAAACATTCCATATAGCTCATTAATCATGACAGAGTATCGCTATGAATATGAGTATAGAAAAGAATAAAAGGATCCTTTTGTTTTTCTTCCTATTCTTCTTTCTGAAAATGGGGGTTTCAAAAAAGGATTATTTCGTTCCTGATAGTCATTTTGTAATCTGTGGATAGGAGCCTACTCTGGATCGGAATCGCGAGGAGTACTGCTTGATCATTTCTACCAAACTTCAAGCCCCAATTAGGATTCTTTTTATGTTATGAAAAAGAATCCTGTTGGATAATTTACATAATATATCTCCATTACTAATCCTTTATGTAGTTTTGTGTTCCTAACCATCCACTTATTTTTTATCAATCATCCGTTCTGGTACTACATAGAAACAAAGGAGAATCGAAACTCTATACGGTTGATGTTTTGAACCCGCTTCAAGCTAGGATGACTAATCAACCAATCTTGGGGTAAAAGTTTTGCTAATATTTATTTTCTTGTACGTACGAAATGAGACTCCATTTTTTTACTGCAAATTTGTAAGCTGTTTTCTTTCACTCATATAACTATCTGATTTAGTCCATCACCATCAATAATGAATAAAACAATGAGGATATCTATTTAATTTCTTTACTAACAAAACAAGAAATAAATTAAGAAAAGGTTAAACGAATCGCACGTAGAGATATTGATAACACACAAAGAGTTAATGGTATTTCATAACTAATTGATTGAGCAGCGGCTCGTAGACCACCTAAAAAAGAATATTTATTATTTGATCCATATCCTGACATAAGAAGTCCGATGGGAGCAATACTGGAAACGGCAATCCATAAAAAAACACCAATATTGAGATCAGATAATACAAGGTGATAGCTAAAAGGAATTACTGAATAACTTAGTAAAATGGATATAACTGCTATGGATGGTCCTATGCTAAATAAACGAGTATCTCCTCGAGACGGTAGAAGATTCTCTTTGAAAATGAGTTTTGTTCCATCAGCTAAAGCTTGAAGAATTCCCATAGGCCCCGCGTATTCAGGCCCAATACGTTGTTGTATTCCTGCAGATATTTCCCTTTCTAACCACACTATTACGAGTACACCTAGAGTAATTCCCAATACAAGACTCAAAATAGGTATAAGCATCCATATGATTCCATAGACCTCTTTCAAAGATTGCAATCTGGAAAAAGAATTAATATCTTGTACTTGGGTTGTATCAATTATCATTTCAACGATCTACTTCTCCCATAATGATATCTATGCTACCTAGTATCGTCATAATATCAGCCAATTTCATTCTTTTAACTAACTGAGGAAGAATTTGCAAATTGATAAAACCAGGCGGACGGATTTTCCATCTCCAAGGAAACCCACTTTGATCTCCTATTAAAAAAATTCCCAATTCCCCTTTTGGAGCTTCAACGCGTACATAAAGTTCTTGCTTCGGCAATTCAAAAGTGGGAGAAGGTTTTTTACTAATGAATCTATATTCAAAACCGTTCCATTCTGGATCCTTTTCTCTATCAAAACATCGTATTTCCAAATTTTCATAAGGCCCCCCCGGAATTCCTTCCAGAGCCTGCTGAATAATTTTGATAGATTCCGTCATTTCACTGATTCGGACTAAATAACGAGCTAATGAATCCCCTTCTTTTTGCCACTGGATTTCCCAATCCAATTCGCCGTAACATTCATAACGATCAACTTTACGAAGATCCCATTCTATTCCGGAAGCTCGTAGCATTGGTCCTGATAAACCCCAATTTATTGCTTCTTCCCCGCCAATAATGCCCACCCCCTCAACTCGTTCTAAAAAAATGGGATTCCGCGTAATAAGTTTTTGATATTCCGAAACTGCCGTTAAAAAATAATCACAGAAATCCAAGCATTTATCTATCCATCCATGCGGTAGATCGGCCGCTACTCCTCCGATACGAAAATAATTATGCATCATTCTCATACCGGTGGCAGCTTCAAATAGATCATATACTAATTCTCTTTCTCTGAAAATGTAGAAAAAGGGAGTCTGTGCACCAATATCCGCCATAAAAGGGCCAAGCCATAAGAGATGAGAAGCTATCCGACTCAACTCTAACATAATTATTCTGATATAACTTGCTCTTTTAGGTACTTGAATATTCCCCAACTGTTCTGGTCCATTTATGGTTATTGCTTCTGTGAACATAGTCGCTAAATAATCCCACCGTGTTACATAAGGCAGATATTGTATAACAGTTCGGTTTTCCGCAATTTTTTCCATCCCTCGGTGTAAATAACCCAATATTGGTTCACAATCAATAACATCTTCACCGTCTAGAGTAAGGATGAGCCGAAGAACACCATGCATTGATGGGTGGTGAGGTCCCATATTGACTATCATGAGGTCTTTTCTTGTCGTTGTTACATTCATAAGGTTATTCCTCGATTCTTTCTTTCATGAATTGCTCAAAACGAAACAAAAAGTTCATAAAAATTCAAGATCTAAGAAATTAAATAATTCTAGTTCTTTTTCAAATTAACGAGGTTTTGATTCTCGGATATCTAGTTGACTAATTAATTCTTTATAACGGACTTTGCTTTTCTTTGACAAATAAGATAGCAGGCGTTGTCGTTTTCCCAGGATTTTACGTAAACCTCTCTGGGATAAAAAGTCTTTTCTGTGGAATTCCAAATGGGAAGTAAGTCTTCGTATCTTATTGGTGAAGCTAACTACTTGAAATTCAACAGACCCCCTGTTTTCTTCTTGTGAAATAACGGAAATGAATGCATTTTTTACCATAAAAAAATATTCTATCGTCCTTTTTTCTTTTTGAACTAAATGAATTTTACCAATCAGTAAGAATAATGCTAGTCATTTATATATATATATAAAATATATATAAAATATAATTTCTTTACGAACTCCGAATTTTCTCAACTCATTTTATGAAATGATTTTATCAAATAAAGTTTCTCAATCCAATTTCCGAGTTGATTAAAATAGGATTATGAAAGCATGGTATCTAGATTTTTCCACTAAAAAAAAAAAGAGGATTCTGTTGATTCATTTATAGATCTAATTGATATTGATATGTGCATTGGATTTCCATTCCGATACCAGAATGCAAATCTAATGCATCTCTTTGTTTCAGATATCAAATAGGGTATAGAATGGATATAAAAAAGGTATCATTAACGAATTTTCAATCGCGGATACATATGTATCCTTAGCATACTGAAACGGCTGCCATTATTGGTATGAAACCAATATCGATTCATACAAGCTAAATCTTCTAATCGATAATTAGGCCAAAGAAATGATTTTATCATTTTATTTTTCTTTTTTTCATTGTTATCCACAACTTCACCCCAGTTTTTTACGTATTTGCAAAATACTGGATTTTTTTGGATAAGATTTCCATTTCTCGAATAGAAAGAAATTAGAATTCGTAATTCTCTACGGCGTTGGGTTGATAAAACTGTTTCAGGAACAACCAAATCATAATTACTTTTGTGTCTAACGTCAGTATTGGTGTTAGCCATAAAAAGGGTTCTTCGGTATCTGAATCTTTCAGTAATTTCGAAACTCTCATCATCATCGTAGGGATCAATCTGCTCAATCAAAGGAATCTTTATCATTTGATAGATCAAAAATTGTGCATCCTTATTTTGTCTAGATATACGAAGTGGTTCGATACCGAATAGTCCTGCGGTAAACACAATGTTCTTAAGACTTTTTTTGGTTTTCGAAAATTCCATTTTCAGTCTTCCCCTTTTGATAGAGGTTAGCCAAGTTTTTTTTATCTCTTTCGCGTCTTTGAGTTTCTTCAGTTTATTCAATTCGTATCCATTCACTTTTAGTCTGTCCACTCGATCATAGTCATCCTCATCAGCATCCTGCGGAGATCTCACTTGAATATTACGGATATCCCCGTTTTTTAGGTATTCCACGAAGGGCCGTTTAAGTTTGTATGCTGTATAGGCTTTAAGATCCCCTGGGCTTTTGTTTTCTTTTTTATTTTTATTCTCTAATGCTAAATCGATCACTTTTATTTTCTTATAGGGATTCTCTAGCTTTGTATTTCTCTTGATGTTTTTGTTTTCAAGAAAATTTGCCATAAGATTTTGAATAGCCTTTTCATTTTCATTTTGAATAACCTTTTCGGTTCCATCTTCAATAAGATCTTGAATAAGATTTGCATTTCCTTGCTGATTTACAAAAAGTAATTTTATTGGTATGATCCACGGTTTTAATTGATATCTAAGATCCATTGGGATCAATTCCGGGAAGAACCAACCTTTCAGATCCGAGATGCAATTATTTGGGATTTCTGTATTCATTCCCAGCCAATCAAAAAGTGGGTTTTGGTTTTTCGTTCGTTCATAATTTTGCCAATGCAAAAAAACCCCAGGCTTAATACTTGTATTACCATTTGACGCGGTCCAGTATTTTACAGTATCGCCACTATTTGCCGAGGTCCAGTTCTTAGCAGTCCCGGCTTTCTGTTTTAAACCAATTAAACCAACAGGGAGAAGTCTCCAATGAAAATATTTGCGGTCTGGAAACGTATACAGATTCAGAAGATCGTTTTGTACTAAAAAATTCTTGCTAAGAGCAATACCTTCTGGATTATCAAATAATTTACCTTGCCGTCTATTGTAATTGTAAGAAATCCTTTGTTTATTATTTATACATAGTGGTGATACATACTTATCTTCGGAATTAATAGATTGATATGAAAAAAGGTCATACCTATAGGATTTTATAGAGTTCTTAATAGTCTCGTCTTTTTGGCCTCTGTAAGTTCCCAATCTAAAAAAATGGCCTTCATCGTCTAATGAATTTGCTTCAAAGAAATTTATTCTTTTTTCATTAGAATACCTTTTAGTTAAGTCTGTATTTTCGTCCATACGTTGTTGATTCACTTTAGTTCGCCATTTTTCTTGGCTTAAGCTATTCCATATAATTGCAGATACATTATATTGATAATGAGCCTTTAACCAGTTTTTCCATTTAGTTTTTGAAGAATTAAAACAATTTTTATGTTTTAATTTAGAATCAAAAATTTGTTGTGCGTCAAAATAATCCTTTATTTCTTTCTTAAGAAAAAGGGATGCTCCGTCATATTGAAGAACATATCTTAACTTCTCTAAGTTAATAAGTTGGGTTTGGTATAATTTGTAAAATACATAGGCTTGGGACACAGAGGATAAGTGCGAATGACCTTTTGACTTCTTAATCTTATTGCTAGCCAAAATATTCGTAAGCTTAATATCATTCTCTGAAATCCGAATATCAGTATCATAAAGCGACTCTTTAAAAATCGAAATAAAGGGATTTTTTTTTTTCTTTGTTTTAGATTTATAAATATTTGTTTTATACACTTTTTCTTTATTTGTTTCAATCTTGTAAATGGATTTTACACTCATTTTTTGTGAAAATTCAAAAAAATGTTTTGGATGGATCTTGCGAATAGAAATGGCACATCGAACGAAATTGAGGTGTATCCTTTTAATATTGCGGGATATCCTTTTAATGAAAAATATTAGAAAATAATAAGATTTTCGGATTCTTAGAAAAAAATATTTTTGTCGGATTAATCGAGCTTTTATTCTTTTTAATTTCTTTAAAATATTTTTTTTTGCTTGTCCTAGTTTATCAAGAGAATCGGGTTCAGGAGTGAAAACGATTTTCTTTCTTTCTTTTATAACTTTATCTATGTGATCTTGGATTTCTCTTAGTTGATTATCCAGATCCTTCAGTTCGTTTTCTTGATCCGCCACATTTTCTTCTGGCAATGAATCATCTTTCAAAGCTCTAACTGGACCTTGCAACAAGGATTCGCGAATCCTCTGATTACTCATTCTCAAATCTTGTTCTTTTTTAAGACTCTCTATGTCTTTGTGAGAAAGAGTCAACTCAGAGTTTTCTCTTACTACAGATAATGCAATTGGGTTTCTTTTTGAAAGCTCTCTTTTTAGAAATAAAATGCTTTTCATCAACCATTTTTTTGTTTTTTTTAAGACGGTTAGAAAACGTTTGCTTAGAATTAGAGAATGTTTCTTTTGGAATTTGATAATTTTTTTTTTTAGTTCTTTTGCAATGGGTTTAAAAAATGCTGCCCAATCCGGGCTTATTAGATCACCGAAAGGACGGTCGGTTAAGATTCCAAAACTTGTTAAAAAACGAACTTCCCGGTCCCTTTCCAGTTTCTTGGGCTCCTTTTCTTTCTTCGGATCTTTTTGACTGGATCGCGGCCCAAATCTGTACCAAGGTTTAAGGGAAAAAGGGTCGCTGACCTGTATCTGAAGACCTTCTATCGTCCAGTTTTGTGGCAATTGTTGGTATCCCAGTTTTTCTGATACGGTCATACCATTATAGGTACATATAGCATACGTCTCCTTTTTCAAACGCGCAAAGTCTATTGACCACTCAGGATCTTGAAATAATAATATACGGGCTATATTTTTCACTATTATCAATGAAGGGAATACAATCCTTTTTCTAAGAAAAGTATGCATTAATAATATTAAAGCTCTTATGGCTTGACCAAAGTCAATGTTCTCCCACATTTCCATTACATTCTCAATTCGTATCTCATCCTCCAGGTCTTCCTCGGATTTATCTTTCTCCCCTTTGGGTGCTAACCCCAACATTTGCCGCAGTTCCTTCCTATTATCCAAAATCCTCGTGACCCATTTTTTTTCATCTTTAGCCACTTTTTTACTTATCCGGGTTTCAAAAAAGAATTTTACTTGCACGGCGATGTTAACAAAAAAAGAAAAAATGGAGCGGCGTCGGAAAGTGAAAAGAGGGGAACGTGGATTTACTTGATATATGCTACAAACGTATGCTTTACGTCTGTCATGACGCGCGGATCCCTTGATTAGTCCTCGACGAAAATCTGACATCTGGCCTAAAAAGCGTATCGCATACTTTTTTCGCTTCCGCACAAGATTACCATGCTCATCTACCACCGGCGTCTTTTTCGCATCCTTCTCAGTAAACACTGCTACACGTTTGAATGGTAGTACCCGAAGATCATGATCGGCGAACATTCTTTCTCCCTCGGCTGTGCCTTCCACTTGTTCCAACTCGTCGATTAATTTGTATGACCATCGAGGAACTTTTTTAGTGATTTCTTTTAGTCCAATAGCTTTTTTTCTAATTCTTTGGGGATCGGGTAGAATAGGATTCAAAAGCAATTTACAAAATTTCCTTGCACCTTGGACATCCATTTTGACTTCTTTGCTTTTGAACAATGAAAATTTGTTCTTTTTTATTGGTACTACAGGTGTATTAACTATATCTATTTTCTTTTTCAATTTGTCATAATCTTTCTCGGGAATCAAAAGTACGTGAAGCTTATTTATCGAACTTCTTATCATTCTTAGAGACATTTCATTTTTTTTTTTCAGCGAACTTGTCTCTATGTCATTTTGTATTAAAGTTTTATTATTATTTAGGATTGAGGATGAAAAAAACTTTTTGCTCTTTGCACGATACGCTCCGGTCAAAAAAGGATCAGATATTTCAGGCAAGTATTCGGTTTTAGTTTTATAATTACACAATCTTTTCCTTTTTTCGAGGACATTTTGCAGGCTAGAGCTTTTCTTTCTTGCGAGGACATTTAGTAGACTTCTTTTTTTATCTAAAGCTTTAATTCGATTTCTAAATTCTGTACTCAGGCTGCTCGTTTTTTGTTCATTCCTATAAGTCCACTGGGTATAACTCCCAGGATCATACCATCCAAGAGCCCACCATTGATCATAGATTCGTGGGAACGCAGAAGAAATTTTTCTTTGTATCATTTCGAAGAAAGTTGACAAACTGGGTGGATATGTAAAACATATTCTTTCTTTTCCATCACTTCGACATTTATAAAAAAAATATTGTGACGTTTCATTTTTTACAGCCTTTTCAACGCCAGCACACGTTTTTATATATCGTAATGGACGGAGCGATTTTTGCGGGTCAAAAAGAGGAGTCACAAGAGGTTTTCCAAATGAGAATAAATATTTATCTTCTTTGAATATAGCTAACTGCGAATTCTCTTCCTCGATTTCGTTCGGATCCACCCTTTCTTGCGAGATAAGCGAACTAGAAATATGTTCTTCGGTAAATTCCTCTTGTTTCTCTTGCACCTCCTCTTCCACATCTTCTCCTTTTTCAACTTCCATCTCCCTCTCCTCAACTTGCATTTCCCTCTTTATTTTTTTTTGAATTTCTGATATTTTTTCTCTCGGGTCTCGAAACAAAAAGGGTGTTCGATCTAAATAGAAAAGAAAGGTCGCAAATAAGACAATACTAAAGAGGTGCTCCATATCTTCTATGAATTTGGATCTCATGTACACATTCTCAAATCCACGAAGGACCAGCTTAACATAAAATCGAAAAAAAAGTTTTATATCGCTTACTAGCAAAGAACTCTTTATCCACCACAGTGCATCGTCTAATCCCTTATAATTCTTTATCCTGAGTAATACCGATTCAATCCGTTTCATACCAAAAATTTCACGAATTAAACCAGGAACAAAAGAATTTCTCCATTTTTCTATAATGTACTTATTCCATGGAATAAGTACATTAGATGTAATGTACTTCATTCTCTTCGATCTAATAAACTTAAGTATCCACACTAATACCAATCCAACCCATTTTACGACTAAAATATGACCAATTAACCAACCAACAAAGCTACTTAGGACAAATACAATTTTATTGTTGCAGCGAAAGATATAAATGTGGTTTAATCTGGTTAACATTGGCCTTGCCAAAAGGCTAAGGCTCAATAATTGAAAAAGCAAATTATTCAGGAATACCCATTGAATCCTAAGATTCCGCATTGAATTAGTAAATTCCAAAGCAAAAAACGAATCCGGGTATTGACCGCTATTGTTGCATAAGAAATGAAAGAAAAAATACGGTGGAACTAGTAAAAGTAGTGTATGAGGTCTACCTAACGCTAGATGCAGAGGCGCATAAAGCATTGATATGAATATCAAAAGTTGTCCTGTAAAAAAACCTGCTGTTTCTGAAACCTTCTTTTCGATTGCATCTTGGTCTCCTTCCAAAAACCGGGGTCGGAGAAGGAAGAGATAAGAGCATCCCATGGAAAATGCGCTAATAAATCCATAGTAGAGTCCGACCATAACGACGGAATTACTTATCTTCATGCATAGGGATACGAGATTAACCAGTAGAAACGATTTAAAAATCATCACGAACCTCCTCTCCTCTTGTTGGATTAAGATAATAGTTTTTTTAAAGTTATTCTTTATCTGTAATATATGTAATTTTTTTTAAGTTATTCTTTGTGTGGGCTTTTCCTAGCATTTTACTGTTAAGCATGGTTATGCTTCTTTCCGTCTATCTCTCTATTCAACAAATAAATAGAAGTTTTATCTATCAATATGTATGGTCTTGGACCATTAATAATGATTTTTCTTTAGAGTTCGGTCACTTAATCGATCCACTTGCTTCTATTATGTTAATATTAATTACTACTGTTGGAATTTTGGTTCTTTTTTATAGTGATAATTATATGTCTCATGATCAAGGATATTTAAGATTTTTTGCTTATCTGAGTTTTTTCAATACCTCAATGTTAGGATTAGTTACTAGTTCTAATTTGATACAAATTTATATTTTTTGGGAATTAGTTGGAATGTGTTCTTACCTATTAATAGGTTTTTGGTTCACGCGACCTATTGCAGCAACTGCTTGTCAAAAAGCTTTTGTAACTAATCGTGTAGGGGATTTTGGTTTATTATTAGGAATTTTAGGTCTTTATTGGATAACGGGTAGTTTTGAATTTAGGGATTTGTTCGAAATAGTGAATAACTTAATTGATAATAATAATCACGTTCATTTATTATTTGTTACTTTGTGTTCCTTTCTCTTATTTGCTGGTGCAGTTGCTAAATCCGCGCAATTCCCCCTTCATGTATGGTTACCTGATGCCATGGAAGGGCCCACTCCTATTTCCGCTCTTATCCATGCCGCTACTATGGTAGCAGCGGGCATTTTTCTTGTAGCTCGGCTTCTTCCTCTTTTTGTAATCACACCTTACATAATGAATTTTATATCTTTGATAGGTATAATAACAGTACTATTAGGAGCTACTTTAGCCCTTGCTCAAAAAGATATTAAAAGAAGTTTAGCTTATTCTACAATGTCTCAACTGGGTTATATGATGCTAGCTCTAGGTATGGGTTCTTATCGAGCTGCTTTATTTCATTTGATTACTCATGCTTATTCAAAAGCATTGTTGTTTTTAGGATCCGGATCCATTATTCATTCAATGGAATCCATTGTTGGCTATTCTCCAGATAAAAGCCAGAATATGGTTCTTATGGGCGGTTTAAAAAAGCATGTACCAATCACAAAAACGTCTTTTTTGGTGGGTACGCTTTCTCTTTGTGGTATTCCACCTCTTGCTTGTTTTTGGTCCAAAGATGAAATTCTTAATGATAGTTGGTTGTATTCGCCAATTTTCGCAATAATAGCTTGTTCCACAGCAGGATTAACTGCATTTTATATGTTTCGTGTTTATTTAC